CTGACTACCGGAGATATTCGTGTTACTTCGTCTGCACTGGTTTGTACACGAATGCGTGAGTTATACCGAGTACTCAGTAAATTATAGACCACTTCAAATCTGCGTTTTCGAGAGGGATGATCAACTCCGCAAATATCGATCAAAACTTGAACCCTTGTATAGGTATGCAATTTAAGAAAGCACAACAACGGAAATGGGTAGTCCGTATTGGTATCAGATCTATTCCCATGTTCCGATCTTTCCATTTTTTTTACCCATTTCTTGGGTAAAGTCTCCCAACTATATTTGAAAATGAATTGGTTATCCATAAAGAAAGCTTTCTTGTAGTTCCGCTTCTTGCTCTAAAAATGCATAAAGACTTGGAACGAAATCTATGGTTGGTCCAACCAAGAAAGGCATGGGACTTGTTGGGCATTAAGGGCGATCCATCGGCCCCTTTTGACAGACTTCTTTGTCCATCTCTTCTCTATATGATATTTATTCTAGACTAGATGGGACCAGATCTATCACTCAAAAGCAACACAAGCCTAAATGTGATCTCCCACGCCTGGCAATGATACCATTAGTGGTAAGGAGTGAGCATGTGGCAAATACCCAAACTTGTGCTTGACTAAGCCTCGCTCGCATGGAAGATAACTTGTTCTCCCATAGGAAGGCACTTGGGTTTCGACCAAGTCATCTCTCGCGGTAACAGTGATGAGCTGTTGAGCGAAAGACGTTAGGTGATAGTCACCATATAGAGATGTTGTTAATACCTCTAAGAGAGTCTTGCCCCCCGTATTACTCCATAGGGCAGCGAGGAGCATGCTGTGGAACCAACCAAGATGTATGTCGTCCGACCCGACCTCAGACTCTTTCTTCCCGACCTATTTTACTTTACTCTCTGGCCGCAGTTATTTAGGTGGTATCCCGAAATTTAAGAGATTTAATTCCTCCCGGGAACACACGAAACAAAGATATGAACTAGGTAAATAGAAATTGAAAAGAGATGTTTCCAATTCATCAAAATGATAAGTTTTTTCTACATCCATATGATCTACTAAAGTGAAAGTAGATCGGTATTGCCCATATAATAAAAGCAGATCTTGGTCCATGGAGTCCCAAGAAGGTAAGAACTCCAACCTGTCCGATGCTTCTTCGGCCAAATACGATATACAAGTGGGACCTGCACTATGAGCAAGCTGTGCGAAAAACCGCTTCTTTTTTCCGGTTCCGAAACAACTTGGGCGAAATAGGGTTCTACCGGGAAACCATGGATTTTTGAGTTTTCGCCATTGGTTACTGGTTGAGCCACTGGAATGGAATGAGATAAGAATCTCTGGAGATCTTTCCTCTCCACTTACTCGTAACAGGCTTTCCCTCTGTAGAAGACTATTTCCGAATGGCATAATTGTCCTATTTTTTACTCGATCTTCAAAGAAAACTGACTCCTCCTACTCCTTCTTCTCCTTTAGGATCGTCGTTGGTCCTTCTTTCACTAATGATCTCACCATTTTTTAGTCGTTCGCGCGAGGGACTATCCTTTCTATCGCTTGCCCTTGCTTTTCGCTCATGGTCTTCCTACTCCGATCTCGCCTCGGAGGAAGCACGGTGTTAAACGAGGTCAGTGAAGCATACCTTCCATCCAGTGCTATGTTTGCACGGAGATGTTGAGTAAGACCATCTTCCCTCTGCACAGAAGGGTTTAAAGCGAAAAGTGTCTTTTCGGTAGAAGGCCCATAGCAATCAAACTATCATCCAACTTCTAGTGTACATGTAATCTAGCCTTTTCCTATTCTTAAATCATAAGCAAGAATGCTCATTCGATAAGAAATTGCATATTACACATATGTAATTAATTAAAGATTAAGCAAGAATGCTCTTTCTAAGAGTATAGTGAAAGATATTGAGATTTCTATATAAGCTACTTATCGCTAGTAATGACTGTGTTTCCCTATGGTTTCCTAGTCTGTAACTAGCATGTGTTGATTCTAAATACATAGTACCCCTTTTCGTTTCATATAGCTGCAAAAGCTACCTTTTTGATTTACCCTAGGGATAAGCTTGAAAAACAAGAATGTTTTCGTTTCATATATATGGAAAAGCTACCTTTTTGATTTACCCTAGGGATAAGCTTGAAAAACAAGAATGTTTTCGTTTCATATAGCTGCAAAACCTACCCTTTTTGCTTCAACTTGCAACTATATAGAAACTATGCAATACTTTATACTATACTATATAGCTATAAAGCAAGGAAACAACTAATACTATAAGTAAACAAAAACACATGCCTTACTGTGGTATAATCACCCGCTTAAAGGCATCAAAACTTTTAAAGCAACTAGAACTACGGGAAAAACATCTAATGCCAATCGCTCCTCTACCTTAGCGCAAACTACCTCACCAGTGGATTTCCCTCCTGTAAGTAATCTTTTGTCATACTTGCCATTGCTAAAGAAAACACGGCTTCTAGCTTAGTTGCATCTATAAACTGCTATTAATGCCAATTAATAAAAACTATTTATAACAACTTTTTATGCCTATTCAGAAAGTCATTCGCTTCTGGGACATATATCGTTCGCCCATCCAAAAATGGACCATTTGCTACGGAGACACAAGACAAACCTAGAAAGCTTTTTTCTGCAAGTAATCTCGAGGCTTTCAAACGCATCCAAGCAATTCAATTGGTATCCGATTGAACATAGAAAGCATAGATTCGCGTCGCCTACTTGCTGAAAGCACATCAACTGAAACCTAAGCGGCAAGTCGCTTGGCAACAGCGGATGGCAAGAAAGCATAAACGCCTAGTATGGAAATAACTCATTAGCTTGAACTGGATGACAATAAGTATTGGAGTTCTATCAAAGGTATGCTTTCAACCAGGAGTACCAGGAAAGAGAGTGATTATCTATGGCTCAAAAACAAGCCAAAAACACGGGAAAACGAAAACTTGTCCGATTTGAGATTAGCCTTAGGAAGAGAAATCCAAAACAAGCAAAAATACCGGGAAAACGCAAAAAAGAATTCAAGTTCTAGCTTCCCGCTAGGGAAATGGCTTGAGTCACTTTTGCTGCTATATAAAACGAGAAAAGTAGACTGTTTTTCAAGATTTTCTATAAAAGGTAGTAGCTATGAGATAATGACAATAGCATAGAAACTAACTTGTGAATTTACTTCTCTCTTTTTATTATTTAATATAAATACTATGTACCCAAACTTATCAAAATTATCCACATTTGTATAGTTATATTCAATAGGATCACAAACCTAACTCAAATATCAAGAAGTACATATTCTGGTGGTTTAGAGCCCTTGAGGATAAGCCTCCAATGAAAAATCTACTTCATAGAAAAGCTCTCTTATCTGTAAGGTTAGTAGTCAGACTCTCAATCTCTGTTTTCTGAGAACACTATCTTATGTGGGCCGATATCCAGTGACTGTTCATGAACAACTCTTAACAGGGTGCCTCAATCTGATATTCTACGAGTAATGCTAGAGGTCTCAAAAAATCTGCCAAATGATGTACTAAATGATACATATATATTTTTATTCTAAATTAGAGTCGTCTGACGCATTACGCAACTCATTCAGCTTTGGGTTGAACCTTCATAACTTGTTCAAAATTATACAAGAAAATAGCAAATATAAAAGGATAATATTTCTATTTTTATTCTATTGTATTTGCATGTATCCTTGAAATAGAGGGTCAGATCTTTGAAGTACTTAGTCCTGAACAACATTCCAAGCTATTATAGCTGGTTATCTGTGTCCGTACAATGATAATACTATGTTTTTTTCTACAATAAAAGAGTGGACACGTTACCTTTCTCTTTATCACCCGGGACCCTGTTCCTGGATCTTGTGTTTTTTAGCTACAGAAAAGTTCTCATAATTTACTATTTCTCTCATTCATTGGTTGTTTCTGTTGTTTCTTCCCCATGCCTCAAAGGTTCTTACCATTCAGTCATTAACTAAGAATAATTTCTGTACTGTGCATCTATATGTCATGATTTATCTTTTCTTTGCATCTCATTTACGATGACAAGTAATTTCCTTTCAAAAGGTTTCGTATGATGCGGAATACAACCTCTGTTAAGCGAGGTTCTTACAGCATCATTTCTGCCACCAGATGTTTCATTTAGGCTTTCTGTATCATTCTTGTGGTTGCTTTCCGTAGAATCAGAAATGGTTGTTGAAGTGTAAGGAAGAGGTTACATAGTATCTCGACTGATAAGGACTGATAAGGAGAGGAGCGTAGCAACTCGAACGTATGTGAAGAGGCTGAAAATACGTTTCTAAGCTGAGAACACCTAAGAAAGAAGAGCTGTAGCAAGTGAGTAGACCTATATACGGTATACGAACGATAGAAGACAAAGAAAAGAAAGAAAGAAGAGCTGTAGCAAGTGAGTATACCTCTCCTTATCAGTCGAGATACTACGTAACCTCTCACATACGTTCGAGCATCTTTCAGAACGAAGTCTAGTGCCAGTGGTAGAATCTCTTAGTTGTTAACAACTGCCATCTGATTCTCGTATATAAGAAGGCTAAGGAAAGGGGACAAGAACTAACAACTGAACGAGTGAAACGGAGTACGCAAGCACATTCATTGATGCAGCGAATGCAAGCTCCTGGTGGAAGGTTTGACATGAGAATCCGCAGCTACTGCTATCGAATCCTCTGTTTTCGCAAGTGAATCAGAGCTGGAAAGGGCTAGCCGATGTGGGACTGATGACTTTCCTGGATTGGATTCCTTGCTTGCATCCCTTGTTGGAATGGAACTAGCAGTTAAGTGCTTAAATAAATTCTCCGGGCGAAGAGTCGCTTTTGCTTGAGAAGAAGCTGTTGGAGGAAGGCAGTTAAGTTAATGCCGTATGCTAAGAGGGAAAATAGCGCAATTCTTAGGGTTTTCTCAATCAGCTCGAAAGAGGGAAGCCCCCCTCTCGTTAAGATCTGCAGAGCTAAGCCCGGAAGTGCCTTCGCTTACCGCCTAATCTTAATCTATTGCCCTGCCTCCAAGAGAATCAATGGCACCAACCGATTCAATGGCAGCTAGTTCCAGGGAAGCTGCTTCAATGGAAGTTGGATTGCCCTCCTTTGAGTGTGAGTTCAATTGGATGAATCTGTCAAGTAAAGGTCAACGTACGTAGCAGCAAGCATGGTGCATTGCCTATTTCTCGCTCGGGAGCCAAAACAAAACGAACACGCCTGCTACCTACTGTACTGGACCCTCGACCGGGCATTCTACCTTTGTCGAATCGGAACCAATACCACCGCGCTCGAACAGTTGAGCGGCCGCCGGCCAGCAACTTCCGTGCACAGATATAGATTCATTCTTCATACCTGGTCCAGCCTCACAACCCTTCGCGGGTTGGTAAGAAGTCAGTCTTGTTTGGTAAGACGGAATTAGGCAAAGAAAAAAGAGTGCTCGACCGGAACAACGGCCAACAAAGACCGTAATTACATAGATAACTGCTCCTCACCTTCTCCGTCTTTAAGGCGAACCGTATGGCGGCTGGAAAGAAAGACGACCTCACCTTCTCGTAGATGGTGTCAGTGAGAGCCATTTTAGTATCCCCCGTTGACCTTCTTTTGTAGATAGAATCTTCAATGAGTGGAAACAAGCAACCTTACTAATAAAGGTGTTGAGTAAGGCCGGCTTTCTTCGCATGCTTGAGCGCATCTTTCTCATATCGAGAAAGGCTTTCCTTGAGTTTTCAATAAGGTTAGCGTTAGCTAGCCCGTTTTTTGCAGGAGTGCTAACGCGCACCCTTACGTTTTCTTCGCTTGCTCTGCAGTACGAGCCTCATACAGAGCCGCGCCCCTTTCATATGATGAGAAGAAGAGGGGCTGAAGGCGGCTTTGCTATCTAAGCGAAGGGGCCGCCCTCTTTTCCGCACCAATCCTTATTTACTACTACATATTTTTTGGGGTGTATAGCTCAGTTGGTAGAGCATTGGGCTTTTAACCTAATGGTCGCAGGTTCAAGTCCTGCTATACCCAAACCTACCTTACTATACTATGAGTAAGGATGCGTAGTAGCGTTCAAAGATCGCTCTTTGGCCTTTCCTTTAGACGCGCTTCGGCGGCGGATAGCAGCATGGGCAAAGCACTCTGCTGCGGCGAGCAGCCGGTTCTTATTGCATTCATCAAGATAGTCTTTCTCGCTCCTGAACTCTGCGGCGAGTTCAGCCACCACCCCCGGGCCTGAGCTCTGCTCGAGCGTAGTCAGCCAGCTTCGTGACTTTGCTTAGCTTCCAGCGTTGCAAAGGGATAACCTTTTAATATCTAGGCGCCCTAGAAGGAGGGGTCCCGCGGGCTTCTTCCCCGAAGGTCAAGCCGTAGTCCCTGTCCCTGGGAGAAGTGGAAGGAGTTAGGAGGAGGGAGCGCCCTTTGCCCTAATAAATAGGCGGCTTCGCCCTCAAGTCGTCAATAAAATAGAGAAAATATGTGATCATGACAGTACACTGATGCATAGGTCTTGTCTTCTTTACGGCCTTTTGATCATGATGCATCATGAACGCGCCAATATGTGATCGGGGTGAGCGGTGGTTAGATATAGGGGCGGCTTTGCCGGCTTGGATTGGAAGGAAGGGCTTCGCTTTCCGATCGCTTTTTGAGGTCGGTTTGGATGAGCGTGGGCAAGTTCGGGATTCGCTATCGCTTTCGGCTTGGAGCGGCCCACCCCCCTTGTCACTTAAAGGGAAAGCAAAAGAAAGAGAAGGGGCCTGCTGGAAACCCTCGCCTTCGGCTCCATACTGATTAGGCCGGCCATAAAGGGACATCGCGACTATCCTTTCTGGTAATACCGGGCTTTATATGATCCTGATCAGTAAATTGAAAGATTCCGGATCCTTATGTGCTTTTTTTGTTATACTAGTGGCGGCAGATCTATTAATAAACAGGAGCCACTATCGCTCACCCGGCTGGATTGGATGTAAATCTGACGGATGGATAGGCGTAGCAGAAAAGATGGGGTCAATTACGAGAGGAAGGCGGAGGAAAAAAGACGAGAGAGCAACCCCCAGGAGGCTCGGCAGCTACCACGGCCGTAAGAACGACTCGAAAGACGGGCCCCCGCCCCGATAGTAGCGATAAAATATTTCGGAATAAAAATCGTAGCGTGGTAGCATACAATGGTTGCTTTTCTATGCCGTTCCATTCATACGAACCCAAGCCGATCCTATATTAGGCGTAGGACCCAACTCCGTTCCTTTCACAGGTGACTCCGACTCCTAGAGTGAGGTTTGTTTTTATCCCAAGCTCTTTCTTTTTTTTTTAACTAAACTCCGTTTTAGTTGGCCTCCTTCGACCCAACTCCGAACCCCTTGCCTGGCCTCGGAAAGACCTGAGCCTTCCGGTTTATTGCTATATAAAAGCTCTCCTCTTATAATACTATAACGAGACACCTCTTAAGCATTATCATCAAGCCTACCACCCTACCTGAAAACATTCTCACGAATCCCCCTTAGACACTGACACTAAAATACGGGTCTTTTCCTTTTGGTTACCCAATAGAACAGGTTGTTGTAGAAATAGCCCTCAAGATCCTCGTTTTCATTAGAGATCTCGTGGAGCATTTCCCGATAGACTTCGGGACCCACTTTTGTGCCATACGTGTCTTCGGCAAGATTAGATATTGCATCATGAAGCCGCCCTATTCTTCGAGTATAGGGCGGTAGCACCGCCTTTGTTTGGGGCATTTCCGCGCTAAATAACTCTAAAAAGCACTTTCTATCCCCCCGCGCTACAAAACAAACTTATCTAAGCACTCAAAACAAAGCTGAAATAAGGAATGGGAGAAGCTATAGTGCAGATCACTTTTCACTTTCTCTAGAGTCCAGCCCTTGGCCTTGGTTCTATCAGCTATGGAGTCTTCCTCTTGTTCTTCCCTTCTCTAGTACAGATCCAATCACAGGATCTCTGTATGTATGCGCTGATGAGCTATACCTCCCGGACGAAACACTTCTCAACCCTGTAGATGTATATATTATATAAGTTTGAGTTCTGGACGTCTTGGTATTGGATCCGCTCTTTTGTTAGCATAAACATGAATTAGATTCTATTCGTCTTCTTTATTCTTAAGAGAAACCCCCCACCCGAACCATTCTTAAGACCACCAAGCCCTCTCGAATGAGTTCTACTATAGAAGCTTTCAACGTAGACCCGGGGACAAATCTTTCACTCACTGAGAAGTGAAAACCTGTGACTAGATCGTCCTGAAGACGGATGCGACGGGAAGAAGTGGCATTTGGAAGTGTTGCTGACTTAACATTTAGGTTTCGGCATAACAAAGCTTGCACTGTCTTTTCGCACTTAGGCGCACAGCGTGCCATTGGTAATGATTCTACTACGGTGCCACAAATTCGCAAGCTGATCCTAAGTAATCGTTGTTGTTCATTGGATTCCGGAGGAACTACTTCGTTAGGATTGGGGAATTGCTGCGATTCTTCCTGAATAGCCTGGATTCTCCCGTCGAGAGTCACTTTGAAAGTCTTACCTAAACTCTTCCGACTGAATATGATAAAGCCTATAAAACAACGAGCTACTATCATTTCTTCATTATAGATTGAGATCTTCTTCGAACTTGATGCACAAATAGATGGAATAGCAGCAAATAGCATCTTTCTAGCCTGCATATTCGTGGAAATCAATCTCATTTAGAAAGCCTTATCTCTATCTTTCAGCAACTGAACGGGAAGTGGTTTAGGAAAGGACTTTAGAATCGGATGCGCTCGCCCAGCGAGAAAGGCCCTGACCCTGCCAACCAAGTCAAAATCAAAAAGAAAGAAGAGAAAGGCGCTAACGGTCAGATTTGACTAAGCAGTTAGGACCACTGAACAAACTTGCTAGAGCGAAAGCACAAACTCCAGAGCTTGGGCAAAGTGGGGACTATGCGTGCCCTGATTGACGAGATCTAAATAGATCTGGTTTAGACATTGAATGCTCTCGTCGCCAAAAAAAAGACGTTCGGATACCTCTTGGAGATTGACTCCTGTTGGTAAGTTCACATCCTCAGTAGTATCTCTATAGACTCTATAAAGAATTTTGAGTTGGTCAACGATTTTCTCCTTAACAACATCTATCGCTAAATCAGTTACCTTTGTTTCCATATTAAGACTATTCATTTGATGGAACATTTGGCCTGCTCTAACGGCTAGAAGAATAGCTAGAGGCACAGCCAAACCCATCTTTCCGATGAAATCGGCAATCAGGTCTTCCATGATAAGGTTTAATATTCTGGTGTTCTAAAAGAAGACCGCCAATTCGTATCCCGAAGATACAAGCGCCCGGTCCTCTTCTCATGCGTCGTTTATAGTTTACGTAATGTGGTGAGGTTTTGCCTAACATAAGGAGTGGGAAAAAGCCGAAACTGAACTTAACGGAGATTTTTGACTCCGTGCTGCATCATGAAATCGTAGAACTTCTTTCTATACGCAATTTCGGAAGAGTATAGAATCTATCACTTTTTCACGGAAGACTTTCTATATATCGCTCCTTCCAGGTGAGCCTCTCTCATAGGAATTCCCACCATCAGAGCAGGGGGTTCCTATAGAGGCCAAATACACTCTACCTGAAAATGAGACAGAAATGAATGCAAGACTTCGAAAGCTTGCAAAGCTTGAAGCTCAGAAATGGATGATTTGAGATCCGTTGAATTCAGACCATAAAGCGTTAAAGTCTTTTTCCTCCCACTTGAATAGAAGAATGAAGGGAGGAGGTAAATTTCCCCTTCTCCGGCTAACCGATAGAGAAATCCTTACACAAGCCCAAAAGCGTGAACTCGATCTTCAGCCATTACCACGATTCTATCAAAAAAGGAAGGATTCTACTAAGTAAGGGGCTGCGGAGGGACTGAGTTTGAGTCACTAAAGAAAAAAGAAAAGGCAATCAATTGTTGAAGCTGTCAAGCAATAAGTCATTTGACTCAGGCGCCGCATGGAGGGGAGCTCTGATCCCTACCTCATGCTTTGAGTGCGCTTGCCTTAACCTAATCTACTTGGATCCCGGATTCCATTCCATTAAGGCATTCATTCCCGGAAGAGTTCAACAGAAGTCATCTCTCTGACACTGGCTGTTCTTTCTACTTAAACTTGCTTGCTTCTTTCATCAAAGATAGGTGGGAGCTAAAGACTTTTCTCGTTAAACCCGTCTCTTATCTTCTCTACTGTTTTGGCTGCTTTCTTTCATATGGGTGTAAGGTTCCTAATGTTCTAACTCAGAAAGAAAGTAAAGTATAGTCGTTCTCTCTTCTTGACCCTTCGGCCAAGCCGCTTTGTCTGTTCATTGGATTGATGTCTGATAGCTTTTCCCTCTCCTCAACCGCTGTCATGTCCCGCTACGCTAGTTCTACTGTGCTTTCCTTGGCTAGAATAGCTAATAGGCTAGCTTCCTTGCTAGCATGCCTTGTGGCGAACTAGACTTAAAATAGATTCAATTCTATAACAAAAAAGTATAAAAAGCTTCTGTCTTCTTGTGTGAGAAAAGAAAGACCTCGAGACAAAGATGGGGCCTTTAGGAAAGTTCGTGTAACCGTAAGTGTAACCATAGTGCAAAAGCCAGCGGCGGAGATCCGCGAAAGGTAACCGGATGCCTGGGGCTTAGGACAATGAGCGTCCGTGGGTACCTTTACTCTAGTTTCAAAGGTTTGTAGCACTTGCTTACTGAGCTCCTGTCCCTTGCTATTGCGGTCACATAAAGGTTAAGAGCGAGGGGATCATTCACTTTGAAAAGCGAAAGGATGAAGACTGATCCTCGTTCATTTTTATATATATATCCTATAGGATAAAGCCATAAGCTACATGCTTATCTAACTCCTGTCTGTATAAAGAAGGCTTCTCTTGTGTGAGGCAAGAAAGACGACCTCGAGACTGACAGGGCAACCTGTCTTCTTTCTTTATCTACTCTTTCTTTTTCTATAACACCTACGCTTGGCAAGTCAACTTCCCTACGGCGCATAAGAGCTGTAAAGGTAGTGTGTTGTAGTATAGAGCCCGAATAAGAAGTCAAACGAATGGAGCAAGCAACCTTTTCTTGATGTTACCATTAACTATGCAAAAAACTCCGCAATCTTACTCGAAAGACGCGCTAAAACGTTTGTTTTTTCCTCTTTCTTAATTAATGCGAAGAAAGAAAGTTTCGGTAGACTGGGCTTCTATATACAGTTGCATAACTAGAACGAAGCACGATAAGCTGACAGCTACACCGGCAATGCCCAAAGCTCCTTGGACTATTTAACTACCGATTGATCCACTACTGGGATGGACTCTTCTTTCACTACTTACTGACGGACTTACATCCAGGGAGTGAATTCTCTAGGTTAGGTATCCTGGTGGATCCTGGTAGACCGGTTGGTGTTCATCAGTCAGTTTGCTTCTTTCTTTGACTGACGTAATTGATTTGCCGTTCCTTCCGATTCGGATGGAGATACGGAATCTTCTTCTCTAGCTACCCTATGAGATCGCTTGCACAAGCTTTGGATTAAACAAGATCGGCCATAGAATCGAAGAAAGGGAATTAGAACATCAATATTCTCAGTCGGCGAAGCCTCTTCCTGTAAGTCGAGATACTACGTAACCTCTTCCTGTAAGTCGAGATACTACGTAACCTCTTCTGTTCTCAGTCGGCGAAGCCTCTCCTTATCAGTCGAGATACTATGTAACCTCACATCCATAAGTAAGAAACAGCACATGCATAGGTCCAGAAGCGCAGCTTCGATATGACCACAATTCACACTCTACATGATTCTGTTCTCACGTATCTAATAGACGTAATGTCTCAGCGCGGTTTAAAGGTTCCTTCCTTTATCGTTGTTCTGGCTGTCTGGAGAGTGGCCCGTATGAGAGGCCTTACCTGGGGTAATTTTAGGGATCGGGTAGACGAGTGTATAGCGGATACGCTCAAGGAACAGATTGATGTTCGCTTGTTACGGCCGCTCCTTGAACAACAGGGTGCCCAACTCCCCTGTGGGAAATACCCCATGGATTTGTTAGAGACATTGGTGGTAATTGACCCAAAAAATCTTAAGGATTTAACAACTATTTACAAAAGCTTGGATTCTTTGGAGGATGAAAGTCCGTACTTTCAAGAAGTTCTTGCTTATCTAGAGGGTTGTTCCGGATCGGATGAGGGCGAGAGCAGTAATTGAGACGGCAACGGATCCTGATATCACTATGTTCACCCCGCATGTTTAGTAGATTTCTTCCTATTGCTGTTGTCGACTCAGAACGAATGCGTAATGACTCTCTATCCCGATAGAAAGAAGAGCATGAAATTATAATATAAAATATAAAAACTGAAGATGTTCATCTCCAAGCCTAGCCAACTACCACTGGAACAGAGGTCGACCGCATAGACAGAACTGGTTGTGATTCCCGCCTTCGGGATAGGAAGACTCAACCCCTCCTTCCAATACTAATTATACAGACGGGTGGGCTTACTTCCAATACAAGACATCCATCATACCCGATTCTCCGAAAAAGAGTGTATATTTTCCGAGGAGAAAGAGAGGTGGAGCTATGCTATGGTATGCCTCTTTAAGCGCTAGTATTGATGGGAGTAGTCGGTGCTATGGCAGTGGTTTGCCTCCTAAATATGACGATTTATCAGTGAGGATCCACATCGGTAGTTGTTGGCTGTTATGCGTCTTGTGCTGATCTGGTAACTGTTATGAATGTGGAGGAGTGGGGGAACCAAAGGACACTTTCCTATACCACAAAGAATATAATTTATATCTTAAAAAAGCATGTTTGAAGGACCCACGGGGCGGTAACTAGAAGGGAGGAGATCCCGTTCTCCTCTTTTTTATAGAAGTAGCTCTTTTCTTTGTTCTCCTATTGTGACTTACTGTATTGTTGTAACATTAGTGGATGAACCACGGAATGTCTACTAAGAGAATAACTCCTATGAAGAAGGTCAACCCTTTGGTGGGTGAGGTTAGCTTCTTTATTGCTCTGTTCACTGTAGTCTTCTTGTTAGCATTAGCATGCGTTCCTAGTTACCTAATTAGAATACCTAAAATCGTAGTTCCCAGAACGGGTCAACTCTGAAGAGTCATGCTGATAGCAGGGTTCAACTCCCTTTAGATAGAGAAGACACCATAGAAAGAAAGAAGATCTGTTACCACTACTTGACTAAGAAACTTACCCGAAGGTTGGACTGCTCTCAGGCGAATGATTGCTGCTGTTCTTCTTCTCTTGTTAGTGCTATCTGCACTAAACTCCCGGGGACGGAGAGCATTCCCACACGAACGAGTTTTCCAACTATTGTTCTTTCGTTTCTCCGAAGCTTGGAAACAGGGGTTAGGTAAGCTCTTCCTAACGCAAGGTAGCCCAGCTAACTTTATTAAGAAGAAAACTCACAGTAAAGGCGAGGGAATAGACCCAGAGGGTAACTTGTCAAAGACATACGCTCAACTCAACCAGAAAGAGAAAGCTACTGCCTTCTTCGGCAGATGAATAGGTAGAAGACATCCTCGTTGATTTCACAAAAACTCATTTTATGAATTCTATTTTCACTTTGAATTTAAAAAGGTTCCGAGTTTTCTCCCGATAAGGAATGAACTAAGTCAAGGAAGGGCCACCAATTACTGAGCCGGTAAAGCTTACCCCGGCTAACTTGAATATCATTGACTTACTCACTCTCAAGACCTGTTATCGGGTTTGCGGATTCATACTTAAAAGTGCTATTTACTGTGTAATCCGGTAAAGAAGTCCAGCAGTAAATCCCAGTAAGGAGAGATCCAGGGAAAGCGAAAGCCTTTCCTGTCACTACTCTTTCTCTTACCCGTCAAAGTCTTCCTATCTAGTTCTTTGATACCCTGCCAGTGATCGTAGCCCCATAGCTATTCCCAGGTTCATGCTAAAATTCTTCTTCTTCGCTTCCTCATTTCTTGTAAAGAGGAGAAAACCAGAAAAAACCATTTTCTTTCTCCTATTTCTATCTTCCAAACAAGGAATTTAGATTGCGTGCCAAATAGAGTTCGGTAGTGTGAAAGCTAAGAGCTTACAAAACTCACACTTTGAAATAGGGTTTGCTATATGGCGGAGGATGGGACATCGGCCTTTGCTAAGGACTTTTCTGAGTTGGGTGCCTTCGGTCTGTAGCTTGATTGTCGATTGGAGATGTATTATTGCCTAATTTCACTAAATCCTTATTGAATCTTTGGTGCAAGGGAATGGGATGGCTATTCTGTTCTGTCTATTACTGACCGAGTGCCCATCAATGGAATCAGGGATGGCATACTGCGAGTGTACTTCTTTCCTTTGGGGCCCTATCTCCGGTCTCAGCAAGCTATGGGATATAACAAGGAATGCACCACCCTTTGGCGCCATTCAACTTTTTTGCATCTCATATAGCTTAGAAATCTTACTTTTGAATTTCCCTTCGGAGAAGAGAATTGAAATTCAACTTTTTGCATCTCATATAGCTGGAAAATGAAGCAACTCATTTTTCGACCTTTCCTTTGGCTTTCCTTTTCTTTGCTTTTCTGTTACCTCGTAACCACCCTTTTACCCTGCCTCAGACCATCTTTCTATGCCTTTACTTTCCGGCTTGGCTGGGGATGGCTTTTCTGGGAATCCGTCTTCATCCTCTTCCCTGACTTGGTTTGCTCCGTTGTGAAAGAATCCGCAGGAGTGAACTGTGCTGCTAGCTAGGAGGGTCCATTTTTCTCTTGCCTTGGACATTGGTAAATCCGTCCCTCTCAGCTCTCCTAGCGATGTCACCCAAGGAATTGCTTATTACAGACAGACCGGTCCCACAACTGATTCTGGAGGGGGCCCACCCCCCGGCCACTAGTCACTGCTCTTATTCTATTCCCGTTAACTGGAAAGGTGAGGATGGGGATTTACACTAGCGCTGTATGAATAAGTAAGCGTGCAAGGTTCTATTGCCTTAGGAAGGTGGCTGTCACAGTGGACTCCTGTTACCTACCTCTGAGCTCTGGGCCCATAGCCTCGCTTAGCATATGGAAAGAGAACTAGCGGACTTCTCCTTATATGATACCTTTCCTTGGCCTCCGCTTTCACTACTTTTAGTCACTCTGGCCTTATCCTTCTCCTTGGGTGATTGGACAGAGTCCTACTGATAATAGTTGTACTCTTTCTTCGAATGATTAATGGGTCTCCTTGAAATTGACTATAGAATCTTCTTAACGTACTCATCGTCGAGTAGAATCTCCGAAAACTCTATCGGTGAGGCGGTATTCGTCCAATTCTTTGCCTTACGGTGTTTTGCTTGTTCACCTATATTACACCTACTACTTCGCTGCTACCTATACTCAACCCAGTAAAGCTTCCTCAAGGCTAGAGGTAAATGTAGTCTAAATGCATGGGCTCAACCCCCAGTTACTATAGAAGATAGGTTAGTTGAAGGTAAGGCACCTTCACTTTACTTCCTCGTGTAGTAACTTTCACTTGCTTCCTCTCAAGACTCAGTCCATCGCTCTAATGCCTACTAGAAAGAAGTAGTAGTCTTAATCGGTTGACTAGAAGCCTATCTCACGCCCCTTTCTCCTAGCTCTAGCTGTCCAAGTCCAACCTCCTGTCTTACTCCAAGCTTTCATGTCTCTTCTGAAGGCCTTTGTATATAGGTTTATTTAAGATTAGACTATAAACCTTCTTTCATCAAAGCAGAAAGCCGAGAACTACGATTTTTGAATAGCAGTTACAGATCGAGGGAGGTTAGAACTCCCATAGCCTCCTTGTCTCCTTGTCCGGCTAGATTCCATCTTATTTTCTCTTAGAATATATAATTTAAGTTACAGACCGGTCATCTGACTCCGGCTTTCATGTCATTTACAGCCTTGACTTCTTATATTATATTTTTTCATTGCAACTTCTAAAGAGATCCTGAATGCTACTTATAAAGGCCTTAATCCTTAATCCTTAATCCTTAATCAAGGGCTCTGTAACTCCTGAATTCACTCTAGAACTAAAGGAAGGAGAGAAGGCTACTCATTCCTGAAAGAAAGGAATAAAACAAAGATGCACGAGCCACTGCAAGAGACTTAGCTCAAAGGAAAGAGAAGGAAAAAGGAAGGGAATCGATGAAGCCAATGATACAGGTAAGAATGGCCTGCTCTATTAGGGCTTTTGTGCTGTCAAACAAAATAGCCTAACTCATTAAGTTAGGTTAGTAGCAGAGCTCTTGAAGATCCTTCTTTTAAGATCTTGGAAATACATTCTATGGCTAAAATTGAGCATTCTATCGCGCAAAAGGGACTCCACAGGTGTTATGTTACATTAATGCCTAAACTACGCATGGGAAAGCAGCAACTACTATGAAACAAGTGTCCGGCAACAACTATTATGGGAAAGCAACAACAATGAAAGCAATGATTCGCCTAGCAGCCAAAACAACAAGTACTCAGGCTACAATTCTAATTCAAGTGAGCCTACGGATGACATGAAATCAACTATTGATCTGAGTGATTTAGAGAATAGCTCCGAGAATAGCTCAGGGAGTGATTCAGACTCAAGCTCCGGGAGTAATTATGTGAAACAGCGAAGTGAAACGAAGCGAAGCTCAGGCTACGGGTACGGCAGTTCTGATGAAAGCGATGGGAGTTCTGATGACAATACTACTTCTGAAACGACTGATGGGACTACTAGCTCAGGTGGCAACGATAGCAATAACCATAACAGCAACGATAGCCATAACAAAGAGCCTTTCCCGCTGGTCGAGCATCTTTCAGAACCTTTCTCCAGGATCAAAGATCTAGACGACCCATAGTTCTGTGTGTAAGCCCAGACTCTGGAAAGAATGAATTGGAAATGTACCAGAACAGATCTGCAAATAGGGAACTTCGTGTCTCTTGCCATAGTATTTGACTAAGTAAGGAAGTAGCACCGGCGGCAGTTAACTAATAGGGCTTTTCCCTCTTTATAGGGCTTACCTCTTTGTTCCTTTGAGAGTCATCAGAGAATGGGAGGTACTAATATCGGAACTCGTGTCTTATGCTTCTTGTTTTCCGTAACACCTATGGAGTCCTATTCTTGCGATAGAATGCTAAATATTAGCCATATAATGTATTTGGGCTTTAAGGTCTTCTATCGTTCGTATACTCACTTGCTAGCTCTTCTTTCTTTCTTTTCTTTAGACTTCTATCGTTCTACTCACTTTCTGGCATAGCAACATCCTACTAGAATCAAATACAATCAAATCTATCTTCGCCACGTTCTAAAGTGCCATCAGGTGCAATACGAAAGACTTTCTTTATAGGACCTATTCTCGAGTACATACATCCTAAAGTCTCTATAGACTTTATATAACCGTTGATTAGCTCAAGATCTGCTAGCATATCTTCTATGCCGAAGAAAGCCTGTTCTTGTTCATTGTCTTTAATAAAGAGAAAAACGGTATCATAATACCTCTTAAACTCAATACTAGGATACTTGAGAGCAAAGCAAGGATCAAAGCTTTCGGCCAAGAATAGATTGAATAAGACCCTGCATATTTCACCTAGAGTTGGTATACCATAAGGTGATGGTGGATGATAGATATCCTGATGTAAGATATTGAGTTCCATCAACTCTGATATGAGTCTATAGACAGACCTATCAAGAAGGATAGGAGACAGCGTCTCTAATAAAAGCCTTTTTGGAATGAAATTCAAGGATTCATCTAATTCAATAGAGTACAACCTTTGAACCCTTCTACCTAGAAGACTTTTATAAAAAGACTCGATACTTGATTGATTCAATATTCGGTAATCATCATTTTGCGGTAAGCTACCACAAGAGAGACGATACAAGAAACGTGATAAACCAGTGTAAACCACTACATCATCCTTATGCGGTAAAAGAACCTCTATACAACCACGATAACGTCGACATTTTCGAATCATGATATCAGGATAAGATGATATAAGTACTTCGGCATGATACTTTGAAAAAGCATACTCCGGGATGAGAAGATATCTTAGTGGAGATAGATGGTACTCATCCGATGATATTTGTCGTAGAATTGATTCTAATTGATCATGAGGCATAGACCATCTTGTAGTTGTCGTTAAATCGTTATAAACAAAGAGAATATCTTCCAATAACTGTTCACGTGAACATAAATGGGAGTGAAAGCGCTTTATAATACAATAAGAACTGATAGAGTTTGAATTCTTGTAGTAGAAAGACCCTAAGACGACGTTAGACACACTAAGTGATTGAAGTACAATGCCCATCTTTTTCCTTCTATACATTGTTCATTACATTACTGATATCTACTACACCAGTAGTAATTAAGAAGGCTATCATTACGCCTAAACATACATTCCGAAGAACAACACCACTAGCTGGTACCCCTATCTCTGGTAGAGGGGGCACATTAGTATAGGCAGAATTGATCTGCTCAGATATATCACTAGCTGCTGTAAACTCAACACTATTGAAGCTAGGCGCTAAGTAATCAGTGTTGAAAAAAGGATCATATGTCACGATAGGTGTAAAGAAATCTGTAGGAATTTGTCCGTCAATACATGGATAAAATGTATACCACACTGTGCAACCAAGACCCGTACATGTTAGTATTAAAAAACGACCAAAGGTACCATTGAAGAGGGTTATCACCTCAACTAAGTTTTTATAGTAATTCACATCCAAAGCACTTTGCATTCCATCCTGGCGACTAAACGTACACAACTCCCGTATCGGTGACGTATTCTTTCTTATTGATAAACCAAGCGAGTCATACAAAAGTTTGAAACGATCCAAACAAGCTGGTATTTTTAAATCATGCATGATAAAGTTTGAATGACCTGGTTTAAAACGATAACTCAAACCCATAAAGATTTTCTTTGAAGATATACAGTCCAGCAACCCAGGAGATAGAGCCGTAAAAGGGCCATGTGTTGCTTTCATTATATCCCTTATGCGTGCAGGTGCTTGTATATTATTCATATAATCACAGATTTGAGACATGTGTGAACTAATTACACTACGAGGATAATGATGTATATGTATATGTTTAGTTAGACTCGTATAAAGGCTACGAGGAATGCGACGAGAGACAATACTTTGACTTGATGAGGATTCACCAGCATCATTATTATCATACAAAGAGAGTTTCTCTATCCTATCTGTAATATTTGAGACACCCAACGCACGAGCATTGTTGGATATCAAAGAACTAATTGTAGATCGCATATACCGCAGGTTCATATAGCAATGAGCAGGGACTATGCGTGATGGGGTATCAATAGAACAAGATAGAACAGACACATAAGAATAACGACTCAAAGAAGACATCATATTGTATTAGATTTTATATTTAGAGTAAAAACCCTGGATTTTGCATGGTATAATACCTATTCTTGGATATATGTATTTAGGAAGACAATTCTAATAGAGCATTCTTTCATTCTGTGTTAATTGAATGATATTAAGAAGGGATCTTCCTTATCATATACACAAGAAAGGGGTATTCTTAACCATGGGCCGCCACCCTGTGGTCCTAGTATCATACTATACTAACCCTTCTCAGCAGGGAGAGGCAGGAAGTTACAACCACCTCTGTGCATTCCGGGATTGGGGAGAGGGAGCTTGCAAAGCTGCTCAATCATAGAGAGGCAAGAAGGGGGAATGGAATAAAGTAGGCTATAGTGACGCTAGGGCCTAGTCGGCTTCAACCATCAAAGCAATTTCGACTCTATTCTATTAGCCATAGGCGTAGGAATGGCGTGCTGAGAGAAGACCCTACTTACTAATTCTTTATGCATGGATGCAGGAAGAGCTAACTGCTTTCTTTGGGATCAGCGCTTAGGGTACAATCTATTTCTTAGAATTCGAACAACCGAGTTTCTTAATAAAGAGAAGTTGGGGACATAGTAAACCTCCTACTATAAGAGCGATTCCCTGGGACCGGAAGGGGAAAGATTCAATCTTGAAAGACTGAGCCCCCGGCTGGCAAGATCGGGAGGTTTAGTGTCCTCTTAAGAAGGAATACCCCACTTCTGGGGTCAGCTTCGATCACGAGGAGAGAAGAGCGGACCGTTGAAAGTCTCAATTCCTATCCGCCTAAGGCAATTTAAAATCCAACGATTTATTTACCTACGAATCTGCTATTACGCAACTCAACCCTTCTCTGCTGTTGGATGCGCAAAACAACCTATTCCCCTTTCCGACGACTCGGCGGCCTTTGACACGTTACACCTGGTTGCACGTAATCTTGACTTTCGCCCTTCACTCGTGCAGTTGGACTGACTAGTGACTTTGAACCTTGAGACCGAGCCCTTACTCTCACCTTTCGGTTCATTGCAAGGAAAGGCTAAAAAAAAGGCAGCTTGAAATGCCAGCCAGCCTCCACTCTTTGCCGATGCTCATTTTATAGAGTGACGCCGGACAATTAGATCTTGCCTCATCGCCTGAAGAAGCCTGCGGTACGGGATCAAGAAACTAACCCGACGGATTCATACTCTTTTTATCTTTTCCGATCCTTGGTGGTGAACCCTCCTCTCTTCTTTCTGGGTCCGCCCGTACCAGCTAACTCGCTTTCCTCCTAAAGAATTGAAGGGTCAAAAGGGCCTACCTGTGCATTTTGCTGACTCTCTATTGACTGCCCCCTAACCCCTAAAAAGAAGAAAATTGTCCAGTCCTGGCGAGGAATAGGCCTCTATCCAGATGAGAGATTGAAGAAGAAAGCGATGTGTGCCCCGCCTTTCCTCGAAAGGTGGTCGCAACGGGCTTTCATGAATCTCATTTGCAAAGTAGAGCCCATTAAAGTGAAAGTAAAGGTGCGGAGCCTAAAGAAGTGGGTAAGAAGTGGGTAGGGGGCAAATTTCCTCTAAACGAGAGTCAGCCGAAGATGAGAGCATTCGTTCATCCTTCAGTTCAAAGCGCCAACAGGATTGGCTACGACAAACGTAAACCATTTCTGACTTCCAAACAAAGTTTGAACGTTCTCTAATAAAATCCCAAGTCTACCCGAAGACTTTTTGGTGGAGTTTTAAATTGTCGGCCTGAAGGACGAGAGTTGGGGAGGAGTACTGCTGCTTAGGCCCACCACCTTCATGCAAGCATTTGAGCTTGCGCAATTAAAGGAGGAGAATAGCCAATGACCGAGCTTGAGATGGAAATAAAGAGAATATTTGAAAGAAATAGATTCTTCCTTTTATCTCCGCAGAAGGCCGGATTGATGCAACTTATCAATCCTTGTGGGAGCAACTACGGCAGCCCCTATTCGATGGCTTTAATACGCCCTCCCTCTTAGAAGTTATAAGGATAAATGCCCATACTATTGAACTGTAGCCCCCTTTACGAGATGAACTCAACAGAGAAGAGGGGAGGAAACTAAATAAATAGCGTAGATAAGGAAGTGGCTATTCTTTTTCATTACTCCGCTGCGCTCGAATAAGCTCTTTGCGCAAGAAAGGGATATGAGATAGATACCATCAATCGGTAAAAAAAAATAGAGTCACTTACTGGTACCCCTGTCACTCTTGTGAAGATGCTTAAATCAAGGCCTTTCTAAAAAAGAAAGAGGTCTGATGTGTCACTAGCCGAGTTAGAGGGCTAACCTTCAATAGACTCTTTCTGCAAGGAAATTACAGAATTTCTTTCTAATTCTAATAAGGAAAATGCATCGAATGCTCTTGTTACAGAATAGGCAGCTGTGAGGGGGGGTTAGGATTGGACAAGAAGGGCTTTGCGCCTTAGACGGTCTTGTCTTTATCTTTGTGCGAATCCAGTGCCGGTGTCGAAGGTTTAGCCCAGCCCAGTGAATCAAGCAATTGAATCAGGAAGCGCTGCTAGAAGAGAATACTACATTGCCGCTGCAAGTGCTTGAGAATGAGTTCACGCTCTTCTTGTTACAGTAAGTGCTGCAATTGAATCAGCTCTTGATGCAATAGGAGTTCTTGGTGTAACCGCAGTTGAGTAAATATCAGCCGTGGTTGAATCACTAAGCTGTGGTAGTGCTGGAGTACTCCTATCCGCTGCTGGTGGTAAAAGAAAGAAAGAAGACAGAACAGCTATTTCATCAGCTCTGGGACTTGAAGGCAGAGAAGAAGACGGAAAAACAGAAGGGGATATTGGTTTTATAAACTCAAAGGAGGACGGGCATGACAGAGTTTGGCAAGATCCGGCGTTCTAGTAAAACAAATGTAATCATGAAAAAGTGTGTAGTTCAACATGCCTTATAAAACATTAAAGTGTTTTCAGTGTACAAAAATGTGTCTTTACCGGGTAGTGAAAGTGATGGAAAAACGAATAAGGTCTCGTATGTTGATAGAACCAATATGATGAAATCACCATTGTTATATAACGTACTACCCCCCTCTTTCTATGGTAGCACCAGTATGTTTAGTAGTCTTATGACTAGCATTAAAAGCTCTCCACATATGATGCCAATAAAGAAGGAAGTCCAAAGCCCCTTAGTGGGAAGACCGGGTTTGCTAGATGATAGGTTGAACAAACTGGGTATAACATATCGCTTTTTTCCTCTCCATCGAGATTCATTCATTCTAGAAGAATTGAGGTTACCAAAATCATTGTCGTCTTTGACGTAATTGTTTCAATCTCTAGGTCAATCATCTTATAGATGCCCCTTATCAAGGGACTCCTTGTTACCATATAGCAATTCTGGTCTAGGTTTGCGTAGCATATCGAACAATCAATTTTCAACAAGATCGTTGTTGGAGATATTCACTTATCACAAAGGTATGTATGGTCATTTCAGAATTCTTGTCTGCTTAGGCGTAGGTGTTACAATTTGGTATACGTTTACGCCTGGTCTTGAACACGTGGCTCCAGCTAGCATGTTAAGGTCTATAGATGATTATAACACCTTTCTGAACATGGATCGTTGTAATTCTTCATTCAAGAGAATGGGATTCGTTGAGACTCACGACCTCTCATCTGAGATAGAATCCGCCTTAGCCAATGTTCCCCCATTATCGTCTATAAAGATCCCAGCTGGTGGTTCTGTGCTAACGGCTGTTGGTTTAGATTTGATGTTAGGAATCTTTCTCTCAATTGGTATTATTCCTCTCCCAGCGGATGGGCTTACAATAGAAAACTAAAGAAAGATGATGATCCTATTTCACACACAAAAAAGGGAGTTTACTCGATTAGTCGCTAAGCTAAGGAGAGGAGATCGTTTGGAAGAGAGATGAAAGCTTTGTTGACAATTCGATCATTCCTAGGCCTTACCCAGCTATGCTTTTTAAGATCCGCAACCCGAATATTTTGTTTCGGTTAGCTGGTGCTGGTTTTAGAGTACGATCGCGCCTATACTCTTCTCGACGATCATCACGCTGGGAACGATTATGGGTGGTAGCGTCTAAGCCACCTGGTTCCTCTCAATTACCTTTAGAATGGTGGATTGGTCTTCCTTGTGTCTATCTTTTCTGAAAGGGGGGTATTCTTTCTGAGCAGTTTAAAGATCGGCTCACAGATGGGTGTGAGCTGGGCAATGAACCTGCTGATGTATTGTAGCCTGCTACAAATTTCTTTCTCTGTCTTTGGTACCGGCATGCCGATAATTGCTTTGGCTTTTGCAGGTCGACTTCGATTTATCTTCTGCTGACAATGAACCCGAGTAGCTTACCTGACGAAGCACCAAACCCCCTCCCGGCTTTCTATGCTTTTGCGGATGAAGACGAAAAGAAAGAGAATAGCAGGCAGTGCACCTTTGCCTTCGGTCAGCATACTCCAAGGTGAGTAACAAATAGTCATTCCCAACCTCCATTGTTATAGCTTTGAAGCCTATAGCTCTAGTACCAGTACCAGACCGGTTTTCTAAGCGGGATATTTTGAGTAGAATGGACCTACAGAGCCTATTTTGCTGGACGCGGAAGTAGGGATTGTTGCACAGTTGCGCTTCCCCCCATGATGGGATTTCCCTGGCTAGTCTAGATGTTCCTGCCCTTTCGATTGCGGATTCGAGAACAACCGATGCCATACTTCCACTAATTCCGTCTATTCGACACCGGCACAGGCTAAAAAAGGAACCTAATGCCTCAGATGTCAAAGAAATGGATGCTTCCTGCTTTCAGTAAAGTGAGGCACTACAGGTATTGGATTCCGCTTGAACTAATGAACCAGGAGTTGTTCCCAGTGAAAAGGAATTTAAAGAATTGAACTAAAGAAGCAGAATCAATAGGGGGCCATCCCATACCATAGGAAGTTGCTTCTTGGAATGCCGTCGTTCAAGCACAGGCTGACCACTGATTCAATCTTCAAACCAAAAGCCAGATCTTGCTACTATAAAGCCGAAGGAGCACACAAAGCAAATGAAGGGACTCACCAAGCAACAACGTAGTTGTTTGTGTAGGCGGAATCGAGTTTCAAATCATAAGATGACGAAGTGACTGCACCAACGAATCAAGCTGAACACATCTTAGACATCTGAAACCGGTCACGTGGCAGGCGAACAAATCCCAATGAATTGTAATGCAGCTGTTGACGAGTGTATGCTTGGTGACTGGTATCAGAGCGGGATGTCTACTCGTACGGGAAAATCCTTTCGAGGAAGATTAACCGATTATCAACGAGACGAGTTGCTACTACAGTTGGTGGAGCAATTCCAGGGCATGAATGAACAACTCCGTAGCCTGAATGCTCGTGTGGGAGATCTATAATCTGAAGCAGCAGCCTCAGTTTACAGGAAACTTGGCGGTCAATCATGAAGGAGAATCATCCGGAGGAAAGACTAATAAGGAAGGAGATGCTGAACAAGGTGAACAACAAGAGGACCAGCCACCTAATCCAGTTCCGAGACGGGAAGTCCGGGTTGGCAGGCCCCCACAAGTGCCACAAACCCCCTTCTTAGATTAGACTGGAATGGGGAAGTTGCTTGAAAGAGATTACTATGAGCCTCATGACACTGAAGAAGACATCACAAAGAAGGTGAAAGTAAGACGTTCCATATTTTGATGGTAGACTAAATCCAACAACCTTTGCCGATTGGTTGTCTGCGATTGATGAGTCTTTTTATTGGTATGACATGTCGGATGAGCGGCGAGTTCGGTTTGTTAAGATGAAGCTAGTGAGCCTCGCGAAGGTGTGGTGAAACGGTTTTGAAGGTGATA